GCTCCAGAAGATGTTGATCGTAAATAACAGGATTGTTTATGAAAAAAAACTAATAAAAATTCGCATTCAGATACATAAGAATTGTACAAGAACCAAAATAGTCTTTTATTTTCTTTTGAAAAAACATAAATAGTTTTATTACTCTGAATAGTTTTATTCAGATTCTGATATTTATGTAGAAAGAATCGCAATAAATGTAAAGAGGGAACATCTTGAATCCAGCATTGAAGGATTTGAACCAAAATTTCAAAATGGATAGGATGGGGTATTAGTATATCTGAAACATTATTTAAATGAGATAATTTGTCCTCTAAAAAAGGAAATATTGAATGAATAGATCCTAAATTCTGAGATTTTGGTATTTCTTTTTCTTCGGAGGAAGATACTAATCGTAGCGAGAATGGAATTTCCACAATGACTGAAAAACCCTTTGATACCATTTTAGAATAAAAAAAATGAGAATAAAAATAATTGGTGTGACCACCGAATCTATTTTGATTAGAATCATTAACCAAATAAATCAAAAAATTCTGTTGATACATTCGAATAATTAAACGTTTTACAAGTACTAAACTCAATTTATTGTCATAACCAATAAATTCGATAGGTTCGTAAAAAATCGAACCATTTAAACTATCATCATGAGCAAGTGTGTAAATATACTCCTGCAAGAGAAGCGGATATAGGAAGTGTTGTTGCAGAGATCTATCTTTTTTTAAATACCCTTGTAATTCTTCCATTTACATTTTTCTACTTGAAACAGAGACACAAGACAGGAAGCATTTCTTGGGTTATCAAATGATACATAGTGCAATATGGTCCGAACAGGGTATATAATTACAGTATATATAGTTAAGAAATAAAGATAGACCCCGGAGACCCAGAATCCAATCAACAGGATTCTTTTCCTCTCCTTTTCTATACAATAGGTTTTATCCTTTGTTAAAAGAGGGTAAAAAATCCTTTATTTTTGCAACCCGATCGCTCTTTTGATTTTGGAAAAAATTGTATTCTCTTTACTTTATCAGTATACTGTTTCTTCTACACATCCGTCTCCAAGAGAATAGTTAGGATTTTTTTTCATAAAAAAAATAAAAAATAATCAATGATTTACTCGCATAAAAACCTTTTTTTGCACTGGCACTAATTTATTTTTAACATCCAAATTAGATCGGGTAATTATTCCAATTTTAAGAATATAAGCTCGTTGCTTTTTACCAAAATGTAGGGCTAAAAGAGGATATCCATTTATTCACTAGACCCAACTGTAAATTTCTTTTGTCTCCTTCCAAAAATAAAAACAATTAATAATATATATATACAGTTAAGTTAAGGATAAATTAAAAGTTCTATTTTAATTTTAATAAAAAAATTATTACGACATGCTGTTTTTTCCTTCATTACCTTTTAAGATCAGTCGTGGTCTTATATAGACTCTACCAATAGTCTGGACGAATTCGTTGCTTCATCCAAATGTGTAAAAGATCATAGTCGCACTTAAAAGCCGAGTACTCTACCGTTGAGTTAGCAACCCGGATTGTAGATACGATAAAAAAAAATTTTGATCCCATCTCGCCAAAATAAAAAGATTGAACTAGCAACAAATTCAATTTAAAAGAAAGATTTTTTTAATCAATTATAAACACCAATCCACTAAAATAGGTAGGATTGGATTAAAAAATAATAAATTCTCAAATAAATTCTCAATAGATATATCTAATATCTATAATCAAAACTTATACCTATTTTTCTCTTGATCCATTCCATTTTTTTTACGTCTTGTATCCCAGTAAATTCAGTAAACACATCCTTATGACTAAGGTGACTAAGGCTAAAGCGAAGGGAAAAAAAATAAATATGAGGCAGGAATAAACAGATCCATTTTATTTATCTACGATCAAATTCTATTTGTTCGGTACACCATTGTCAATAGTATATAGAATGCTGAGAAAAAAATTATAAATAAATCAAATTAAGGCCTTGTGTTGGATTGGCACAATATAAGTAAAAAAATAAATTTGAATGCAAAAATAAATAAAGGCAGGGTAGATAAAAATATCGAGTTGATTCAATCAAAAGAGGTACAATAACCGAAATTCACCCTGTCTTTGTCGGTAAATTAAATTCCCACAATAAAAAATAAATAATAAAATAATAAGTGAACAAAAAAAGAGCAAACAAATTATGGAGAAATAATTATACAAAGATAGATGCTAGTACCCTCTCTTTTTTATTCAATATTTTTTAATTTAATTAACAGTTAACCCAATATTCCTTCTTTAAATAATTCTGTCTTCCTTAAAATATCATGAACAGTTACTGTGGGTTGAGCGCCATTTTCAAGGAAATATAGAATAGCGGGAACATTTGAATAGGTTTGATTCTTTATCGGATCGTAAAAACCTACCTTCCGAAGATCTCTTCCTTCTCTTCGGGATCGAACATCAATTGCAACGATTCGATAGATGGCTCATCGGGATAGATGTAGATAAACAATGCCCCCCCTAGAAACGTATAGGAGGCTTTATCCTCATACGGCTCGAGAAAAAATGATTCTAATTTCTGTATATAACGGCAAATATATCCATAAAATACTGAATAAATAATGAATTAGACTATGATTAAAGTGGTTTTTTCTTCCTCTTTCTTTACGAAAGTTAAAAAGATCTCATTCGTACTCATAACTCAAGTTGGGTAATTCTGAGGAAATCCTTAGATATTTATTGAGCCGTCTCTAACTTCTTTTGTTTGTCTCGAATCAATTTTTATTCCGCATTTTGATCCAATTGTTGAGACAATTGAAAATAGTGTTTCCTTGTTCCGGAATCCTTTATCTTTGTTTTGTGAAATCATTGGGTTTAGACATTACTTCGGTGATCCTTACTCCTTTCAAAAGGGCAGCAACATACCCTTTGTTTTTTTTCTTATTTCTTTCTATAGAAAAAAATAAGAGAGATTGATTCCCTTGTGATACACTTTTGATCGAAATAGTTTTATGAATTCCGACAAATATTACTTATTTTCTTTTTTATTTCAAACTTGTTTGAATTTTAACCCTTTTCAATTTATATAATTTATCCATTTATATTATAAATTTATATTATAGAGGATATATTTACAAAGTTGGTTCAACTTATTGATTTTTATTGTCACTAACCCTAGATTCTTCCCCCCGATAAATGAATCTCAATCCTTTCTGCTCGAGCTTCATCATGTACTTTTTATTTAGATTAGAACCCAACACAAATTAGGTTCCTATTCCTAGTAAAAAGAAGAAACTATGTCGAGCCAAGAGCATCTTCATTCTTATAGAAAATGGCGGATGTAAGAATCCACAGTCAATCATGTCCTTCAAGTCGCACGTTGCTTTCTACCACATCGTTTCAAACGAAGTTTTACCATAACATTTCTCTTATTTAATTTCAAACTGATATGGAATTGATTCAATATGAAATCATGAATAGTCATTGGATCAACTGATATATGTATATATTATTATATATTATGATATGGCCGGCCGTATAGTTTTGATTTTATATTATATCTATAAATAGTCTCTATAATTTAATATTATAGAGACTATTTATAGATATAATAATATTTTCCTTTCCTTACTTTCCGAAAAAGTCTTACTCAGGAAGGATCCCTTTTTTAACCCCATATCATATTAATAGAATGAAATACAATACATAAAAAAAAAAAAAAAGAATAAATGAGTTTAGTTTGCTTAAGATTTATTGAAATTTTCAACAGATTGTTTGGGACGATCAATCATGAAGGATCCTTTTTTTTCTTGAACAAATAAATTAAAAACCTCAAAGAAAGGGGCTCTAATGAATTCCCAATTCCAGAATAAAATCTATTTTTAATCAAATAAACTATTCCAATGACCCACGAAGGTTGGAAAGTTTATCGATAATATATAGATTTATTGCACTTCTTCGAATACCAAAGCAAAGATTTATATAATAAAAATTAAGTTAAAAAATTAAAGATCTTTATTTCCAACTGCAAAAAAATTCTTAAGAATCATTCTTAGAATTCAGAACGAAAGATTGTTCTCTTTAACAATTTTCTGTTTAATGTTGGAAACAATGTGATCCAATCTGCCCTTTATAGCAGAAAGGGTCTGGGACGGAAGGATTCGAACCTCCGAGTAACGGGACCAAAACCCGTTGCCTTACCGCTTGGCCACGCCCCATTTGAATTTCTATTCAACACTAATAAATACTAATATTATATTAGTATTGATTATTCGTCAATTCTAGTATGTAATATATTGTTGCTAGGTTTCTATACATATAGAATCAAAAAATTCATTGATCATTACATTGAATTCTATTAAGATATTGTATGAAAGTATAATTCTTTGTATTCTCGTTTGAGAATTGAAAGGGGTTTTTATTTGGGATAGTTCAAAGAAAAAGAAGGATTTTTTGGCCTGCCTTTTTAATTTTTACCTTATATTATAAAAATGACTCAATCAAAATTAAATTATCTAAATCTACAAGAACGAAATTTTTGTTATGCTTAATATCTTTAGTTTAATCTGTATCTGTCTTAATTCTATCCCTTATTTGAGTTCAAGTAGTTTTTTCTTCGCCAAATTGCCCGAGGCTTATGCTTTTTTCAATCCACTCATAGACATTATGCCTATCATACCTCTATTCTTTTTTCTCTTAGCCTTTGTTTGGCAAGCTGCTGTAAGTTTTCGATGAAATCTTCCATATTCTCCTAAATTCATGATTTTTTGAAAAAAAAAAAAACACACACACTTCATTATAGCATATGCGGTACGAAAAAAATGGGTAATCTATTCCCCTAAAAAAATGATCTTGGAGATTTTGTAATGCTTACTCTCAAACTCTTTGTTTATACAGTAGTGATATTCTTTGTTTCTCTCTTCATCTTCGGATTCTTATCTAATGATCCAGGACGCAATCCTGGACGTGAAGAATAAACATAAGACATTTTTAGCTTTGCTTTTTTTAGGAATTCTTTATTCCATTAACTATTTTAATCAAGGGATCCAGTGATGAGGGATAGCGGAGAGAGAGGGATTCGAACCCTCGGTATAAATCAAAATCGTACAACGGATTAGCAATCCGCCGCTTTAGTCCACTCAGCCATCTCTCCCAACTCAAAATTTAAAATTTTTTATGTGATATAACAGGTAAAGTTGAAGTAAAGATTGATCAAAAACCCCTCATCTTCTTTCTTTTCTTATTAGAATTAGAATAGATTCTTATTAGAATTAGAATAGAAAAATATAAAAAACAATCAATTCAATATATATATATATATTATGATGATATTATACGATATAAAAAATTTTGATCAGATCAGCAATTCAATTTATATAATGATTTGAAACAGATATCACCAATAGAAAGACTACCTTACTTTTTTTATTTTGTACGAAAAAACCCTGCCCGCTTAAGTACTGGTCGGGCAATTTCTATTCTCATTCTATGATGGAAGTGTCAAATCTTAATTCTTATTATTTAAGAATTAAGATTTGTTATTATTTTACTAAATTTATTTACTTTAACTGTAAAAAAACATATACAGACACATATCATACATTATACATATATTAAATAAACAATAAACTCAAATATTAAACACATATATTTTATATTTATTTATAATTTCATATTTATTATTAAATAAGTCTTTTTTTGTTCTTCGCCTTGCCTTTTTTTTTCTTTAATTTAAGTTTCTAGCGGGGTGAAATAGATGTTAACGCTATAATTTTCATAATTCTGATGCTATCTTGGTTTGAGGTTCATCTCCTTTATTCGACAAAGGTTCCATTCATATACAATAATGAAATTGTAGCGGGTATAGTTTAGTGGTAAAAGTGTGATTCGTTCTATTAACCCCTTAAATAGTTAAGGGGTCTTTCAGTTTCCGACAAAAAAACTTTATTTCTTAAAAAGGTTTAATCCTTTACCTCTCAATGGCATATTTGAGAAATATATAACTTCTCACGATTTGTATCCAAAAGTCAATTAGAAATTTAATAAAGACAAAATTGGATTATAGGATCGCGAAGCATAATTTTTTTGAATTGGATCAACTCTTCCAATTGAATGAGTATGAGTAAAGGATCCATGGATGAAGATACAAAAGTTTATTTCCAATCGTAACTAGATCTTCAATTCTTTTAAGGGGAGATTGAAGCCCATAGCTATAAAATGATGTTTTTGGTTTACTAAAACCATCGGCGTATTGTTTCAGCTCGGTGGAAACCAAATTTTTTTCCTCAGGATCCTGTGAGTTGAGTAGAAATAGGGAACGAAGTAACTAGACTAAACGGATTTGGATTTTATATGATCCCCCTCGTCTAGAGGGATCATCTAGAAAGTGAGTAGCTTTGGATGCATTCAGACAGAAAAGCTGACATAGATGTTATGGATATCATTTTTTATCTGGGACTGAGAATACATCGATTTTCCATAAAGGAGCCGAATGAAAGCAAAAATTCATGTTCGGTTTTGAATTAGAGACGTTAAAAATAATCAACAAACGTCGACTATAACCCCTAGCCTTCCAAGCTAACGACGCGGGTTCGATTCCCGCTACCCGCTTAATACATACAATACTTACTACATTCCTTTCCTTATTATGTTTGGTATGCATCCTTATTTTTTTTATTCCCTAAAGGATTTTCCTTGTAATCGTAATCAAATTTTATCCTAGAGAAAGAAAGAATTTGAAAAGTTAGGAATGAAAAGCGTCCATTGTCTAATGGATAGGACAGAGGTCTTCTAAACCTTTGGTATAGGTTCAAATCCTATTGGACGCAATTTATTTACATCTTTAATTTTTTTTATAGCTATACCAAGAAACCCATTTTTAATGATTCAAATCAGAACTATTTCTCAATTATTATTCTTATAAGAAGTAAGAGTGATGAATTTATGTTTGTTCCTGAAGTAGAAACTGTTCGATCTGTTCCGGAATAACTTCCTTCAAAAGAGCTTCCGCTTGCTCGGTGAGTGTTTTGGTAGAAGATATAATTTCTTGGAATTGAGGTTTATTCTTTTTTAAGTAGGTACGTAATTGAACGAGAAATTTTTTTACCTGTCCGACTTCTAACGGATCAAGATAGCCATTCGCTCCGGTATAAATAGTAACTACCTGTTCTTCCACCGGAAGAGGGTCTGCTTGGGATTGTTTGAGTAATTCGCGTAATCGTTGACCTCTTGCCAATTGATTCTGAGTAGCTTTATCGAGATCAGAAGCAAATTGTGCAAAGGCTTCTAATTCCGCGAATTGAGCTAGTTCCAATTTTGATTTGCCGGCTACTTGTTTCATGGCTTTAATTTGAGCTGCGGATCCTACTCTAGAAACAGAAATACCCACATTAATAGCGGGTCGTATTCCAGCGTTGAATAGATCGGCGGATAAAAATATTTGTCCATCCGTAATGGAAATTACATTAGTAGGAATATAAGCTGAAACGTCTCCAGATTGAGTCTCAACTATTGGTAA